TTAATTTATTTATTATTATATGTAAAATTATTAAGAATGGTTTGATTACAAAATTAAAATAAAATAATATTATTTATATATATATATATATATTAAATTTTTAATATATTAATATATATATATATACATTAAATTATAAAAAAATTAAAATTAATTATATTAATATATTGTAATTTTTATGAATATTAATTGTTTAATATATAATTTAGGTTTAACATAATTATTATGAAGAGGAAAAAAGAAAAATTATTTAAAATTTATTAATTTATATTAAATATTTTAATATTTATATATATATATATATATTAAATTTTTAATATATTAATATATATATATATACATTAAATTATAAAAAAATTAAAATTAATTATATTAATATATTGTAATTTTTATGAATATTAATTGTTTAATATATAATTTAGGTTTAACATAATTATTATGAAGAGGAAAAAAGAAAAATTATTTAAAATTTATTAATTTATATTAAATATTTTAATATAAAAAAAAAAAAAAAAAAATTCTATTTAAAAAAATTTGTATATAAATAAATTTTTTATGGTTTAATAATTTTATTTTAAGTTTATTTTACATATAAATTTTAGTGTTAATTTTGAATTATTTTAATAATAATTTATATTTTAAAGTAGTAATTAATATTAATTATTTAAGAAATTAAGATTTAGTAATACTTTAATTAATAACAAATTTTGTGCCAGCAGTTGCGGTTATACAAAAATTAAATTAAATTTTATTAGTAATTAATAAATAATTTTAGAATATAATAAAAATTAAATTATTAGGTGAAATTTTAATTTATTAACTTTTATAAAAAGTTATGATTTAATAAATTTTATAAAAAACTAGGATTAGATACCCTATTATTAAAATTTAAAATTAAAATACTAAAATAGTAAATAATTATTTATTGAAACTTAAATAATTTGGCGGTATTTTAGTTCATTTAGAGGAATCTGTTTAATAATTGATAATCCACGAATAAATTTACTTAATTTATAATTTTGTATATCGTTGTTAAAAAAATATTTTTTAATAAAATTAATATTTAAAAATTATAATATAAATTTAAATCAGATCAAGATGCAGAATATAATTAAGAATATAATGGATTACAATAAATTTATTTAAATGAATATTAATTTGTAAAATTAGTTGAAGGTGGATTTAAATGTAATTTTATTTAGTTTAATAAAATGATTTTTAATTAAAATATGTACATATTGCCCGTCGCTTTCATATAATAATAAGTTGAAATAAGTCGTAACAAAGTAGAGGTACTGGAAAGTGTTTCTAGAAAGAACAAATTAGAGCTTGATAAAAGTATTTCATTTACATTGAAAAGATATTAAAAATTAATTAATTTGAAGGGGTAAAATTAATAAATTAATTTTAATAAAAAAATTTTTAATAAAATATTTTAAAGGGGGGGGTTAAAGTATATTTATAGAAAAAATAAATTAATTTATAGTTAAATAGTATTGTAAAAGAATTTTGAAATAATTGAAAATTAAATTTTTTTAAAAGTAATTTTTATTTAATGTATCTTGGGTATCAGAGTTTATTAAAAAAAATTATTAAATAAAAAAATTCTCGAATTTAAAAGAGATAATTAATTAATAAAGTTATTGTAGCATAAATATTTTAAATAATTAATTGGAAATGAAATGTTAATCGTTTTTAAATATATCTAGTTTTTTTAGAAAAAAATTTAATTTTATATTATTTAAAAAAAAAATTAATTAATTAATTTTTTTTTTAAATAATAATATATTTTAAGGGATAAGCTTTAATTTAAATTTATATAAATAAATTGAAAAATTAAATTGAAAATTTTATAATTTATATTGTTAAAAAAATTTAATTTATTATAAATAATTTCATTTAAAATAAAATTTAATAAAATTTTATATGGTTTATAAAAAAAAAATTTTTAATAAAATAAAATTTGATATAATGATAAAATTAGTATATAATAAAATATATAAATGAATAATTTAGTATAAATAATTAATTAAAAGGAATTCGGCAAAAATTTATATTCACTTGTTTATCAAAAACATGTCTTTTTGAAAATAATATAAAGTCTAATCTGCCCACTGATATAATATTAAAGGGCTGCAGTATATTGACTGTACAAAGGTAGCATAATCATTAGTCATTTAATTGATGACTTGTATGAAAGATTGGATGAAATATAAACTGTCTCTTAATTAAATATAGAATTTAATTTTTAAATTAAAAAGTTTAAATAATTTAAAAAGACGAGAAGACCCTATAGAGTTTTATAAATTTAATGATTAAGATTATTTATTAAAAAAAAATTAAAATTAATAAATTTATTTTGTTGGGGTGACAAAAAAATATAAAAAACTTTTTTTAAAATAAACCATATATAAATGATTAAATGATCCATTATTATTGATTATAAGAAAAAATTACCTTAGGGATAACAGCGTAATTTTTTTTTTTAGTTCTTATAAAAAGAAAAGTTTGCGACCTCGATGTTGGATTAAGATAAAATTTAAATGCAGTAGTTTAAAATTTTTGATCTGTTCGATCATTAAAATCTTACATGATCTGAGTTCAAACCGGTGTAAGCCAGGTTGGTTTCTATCTTTTAAAAAATAAAATATTTTAGTACGAAAGGATTAAATATTTAAATTAAATTTTTTATTTTGAATTTTATTAAAGATAATTTATAAATTTATAATAAATAAATTAATATATATATATATATATATATATATTTACTATTTTGGCAGAAAAATGTGATGATTTTAGAATTCATTAATATATAATTAATTATATAGATAGTAAATGTATATATTTGAAATTTATTTAATTTTAATTGGGGTATTAATTTTAATTATTGGAGTTTTAGTAGGGGTTGCTTACTTAACTTTATTGGAACGTAAAGTTTTAGGTTATATTCAAATTCGAAAAGGACCAAATAAAGTAGGTTTAATAGGAATTTTACAACCTTTTTCAGATGCTATTAAATTATTTACTAAAGAACAAACTTATCCTAATTTTTCTAATTATATAAGATATTATTTTTCTCCTGTTGTAAGATTTATTTTATCATTAATAATTTGATTATTAATTCCTTATTATTTTAATATAATTAGATTTAATTTAGGGATTTTATTTTTTTTATGTTGTACAAGTTTAGGGGTTTATACAGTAATAATTGCTGGATGATCATCTAACTCTAATTATGCTTTATTAGGGGGACTTCGTGCTGTTGCTCAAACTATTTCTTATGAAGTTAGTTTAGCTTTAATTTTAATATCTAGAATTATTATAATTATAGATTTTAATTTATTGAATTTTTCTTTATTTCAAAATTTTATTTGATTTATTTTTTTAATATTTCCTTTAAGTTTATGTTGAATAAGATCAAGATTAGCAGAAACTAATCGAACTCCTTTCGATTTTGCTGAAGGAGAAAGAGAATTAGTTTCAGGATTTAATATTGAATATAGAAGAGGGGGTTTTGCGTTAATTTTTTTAGCTGAATATTCAAGAATTTTATTTATAAGAATATTATTTGTTTTATTATATATAGGGGGTTATAATTTAAGATTTATTTTTTATTTAAAATTAATATTAATTTCTTTTTTTTTTATTTGAGTTCGAGGAACATTGCCTCGATATCGATATGATAAATTAATATATTTGGCTTGAAAAAGATATTTACCAGTTTCTTTGAATTTTTTATTATTTTTTTTAGGGTTTAAAATTTTATTAATATAATTTAATTTTTTTTAGTATAAATTAATAGAAATATAAAATTCTTTCTTAAGTTTTCAAAACAAATGCTTATAACAAGCTCATTAATTTATTTGTTAGTTGAATAATAAATTATCTCAATATTTATTAATAAATGGATTAATAATAAAATATGAAAAGTAAAATACTGTTAATAATTGTCCAGTTATAATATAAGGGTTTTCTACTGGTCGTGCTCCAATTCAAGTTAATAAAATAACAATTGTTACTATAGATCAAAACAATAATTGATTAATAGGATAGAATTGAATACCTTGAATTTTTTTATTAAAAGTAAATGGTAGAATAATTAAAATTAAAATTGATATAACTAAAGCAATAACACCTCCTAATTTATTAGGAATTGATCGTAAAATTGCATAAGCAAATAAAAAGTATCATTCAGGTTGAATATGGACTGGTGTTACTAAAGGATTAGCAGGAATAAAATTATCAGGATCTCCTAATAAATAAGGATTTGTTAAAGTTAAAATAGTTAATAAAAATAATAAAATAATAAATCCAATTAAGTCTTTAAAAGTAAAAAATGGATGAAAAGGAATTTTATCTAAATTTCTATTTAATCCTAAAGGATTATTAGATCCTGTTTGATGTAAAAATAATAAGTGAATTATTGTTATTATTAAAATAATAAATGGCAATAAAAAATGGAAAGTATAAAATCGTGTCAAGGTAGCATTATCTACTGCAAATCCTCCTCAAATTCAATTTACTAATATTACCCCTAATGATGGGATAGCTGATAAAAGATTTGTAATTACAGTTGCACCTCAGAATGATATTTGACCTCAAGGTAGTACATATCCTATAAATGCAGTTGCTATTAGTAAAAATAAAATTACAACTCCTACTATTCAAGTATATTTTAAATTAAAAGATTCATAATAAATTCCTCGTCCAATGTGTAAATAAATACAAATAAAAAAAAAAGAAGCTCCATTTGCATGAAGAGTTCGAATTAATCATCCATAATTTACATTTCGGCAAATGTAATTTACACTATAAAATGCTAATTCAATATTAGCTGTATAATACATAGTTAAAAATAATCCCGTTAAAATTTGTACAATTAAACATAAAGCTAATAAAGATCCAAAATTTCATCAAATTGAAATATTTGAAGGAGAAGGTAGATCAATTAAGGATCCATTAATAATTTTGATAATAGGGTGAGTTTTTCGAATATTTATAAAATTATTATTTATCATTTATTAATTTAATTTAAAGATGATCGAATTGGACCATAAAAAATATTAGTAATTTTTACAATTGCAATTAAAGTAATAAATAAATAAATTACTAATATTAATATAATTAAAAATGTTTGATTATTATATAATTTTCTTAAATTAATTTTATTTTCATTATTAAAAAATAATAATAAATTTATAAAATTATCTATATCTGAATTAATTGAAAAATTTATTCATGAAATATTATTTATATATATAATTTGAATAATAATTAATATTAAGAAAATAATAAAAAAAAATATTTTTTTAATATTGATTAAAGGTTTAAATATTTCATTAGAAGCAATTCTTGATACATAAATAAATAAAACTAATAATCCTCCTAAAAAAGTTAAAAATAAAATATAAGAAAATCAATAAGTTTTAATTAATATTCCTGAAAGTAAACATGTTAATAATGTTTGAATTAAAATTATTAATCCTATAGAAAGAGGATTATTTAAAAATAATATAAAAAAAGAAATAATAATTAATATTAATGATAAGATAAATTTGATAATTTCAAATCAAAGAATAGTTTAATAAAAATAATAATTTTGGAGATTATTGATAAAGAAATTCTTTTTCTTTGAAGTTTTTAAAGTATATAACTTAACTTTGGTTTACAAGACCAATATTTTTTTTTTTAACTATAAAAACAAATGATAATTATAAATATATGAATTATTTTTATTTTAATATTTATTGTAGGAAATTTAATTTTTGTTTCTAAACATAAGCATTTATTGATTATTTTGTTAAGATTAGAGTTTATTGTTTTAAGAATTTTTTTTTTTTTATTAATTTATTTAATATGTTTTGATTTTGAATTGTATATATTAATGGTTTTTTTAGTATTTTCAGTTTGTGAAGGAGCTTTAGGGTTATCTATTTTAGTTTCAATAATTCGAACACATGGTAATGATTATTTTCAAAGTTTTAATTTATTATAAATAATATATTAATATATATATATATATATATATATAATATTAAAAATTAAATGATAAAATTTTTAATTATAATAATTTTTATAGTTCCTTGTTGTTTTATAAAAAATATATTTTGAATGGTTCAAATAATATTATTTTTAATAATAATAATGTTTATAAATTTGAGAATAAGATTAAATTTATTTTGTAATATAAGATATATACTATCTTGTGATATTATATCTTATGGATTAATTATATTAAGAATTTGAATTTCTGTTTTAATAATTATAGCCAGAGAAAATTTATATAAAACAAATTTTTATATTGATTTTTTTTTATTTAATATTATTTTTTTATTGATTATATTATATTTAACTTTTAGAGTAATAAATATATTTATATTTTATTTATTTTTTGAGGGGAGATTAATTCCTACTTTATTATTAATTATTGGTTGAGGTTACCAACCTGAGCGAATTCAAGCTGGGATATATTTATTGTTTTATACTTTATTTGTTTCTTTACCTTTATTAATAGGAATTTTTTATATTTTTAATGAAATAAATTGTATAATGATTTATTTTTTAAAATTTTTAAATATAAATATATATATATTATATTTTTCTATAATTATGGCTTTTTTAGTAAAAATGCCAATATATTTTGTTCATTTATGATTACCTAAAGCCCATGTTGAAGCTCCTGTATCTGGTTCTATAATTTTAGCTGGTATTATATTAAAATTAGGGGGGTATGGATTATTACGTTTGATGATTTTTTTACAAGAAATTAATTTAAAATTAAATTATATTAGCATTGTAATTAGATTAATTGGGGGGTTTTATATTAGATTGAAATGTTTTTGTCAAATTGATATTAAATCTTTAATTGCTTATTCTTCTGTTGCACATATAAGAATTGTTATTAGAGGTATTATAATTATAAATTATTGAGGATTTATTGGTTCTTATATTTTAATAATTGGTCATGGTTTATGTTCATCAGGTATATTTTGTTTAGCTAATATTAGATATGAACGTTTACATAGACGAAGATTATACATTAATAAAGGAATAATAAATTTTATACCTTCTATAAGATTATGGTGATTTTTACTAATATCTTCAAATATAGCAGCTCCTCCAAGATTAAATCTTATAGGAGAAATTAGTTTAATTAATAGATTAATAAGATGATCTTGAGTTTCTATATTAATATTAATATTAATTTCTTTTTTTAGAGCTGGATATAGATTATATTTATATTCTTTTGTACAACATGGTAAATATTATTCTGGGGTTTATAGTTATTATATAGGTGTTTCACGAGAATATTTAATATTAATATTACATTGATTACCTTTAAATATTTTAGTTATAAAAATTGATTATAGAATAATTTGATTTTATTTAAATAATTTAAAAAAAATATTGATTTGTGGTGTCAAAAATATGAATAAATTCATTTTAAATTATTAATGATATAAAATTTTCAATTTGTTTTATTTCTTTTATTTTTTTATTTATAATAAGAATAATTAATTTTTTATTTATAATTTATTTTATTATAAATAATATAATTATTTTATTAGAGTGAGAAATTATTTCTTTTAATTCAATAACAATTATTATATCAGTTTTATTAGATTGAATATCATTATTGTTTATAATATTTGTTTTTTTAATTTCTTCTGTTGTTATTTATTATAGAAAAAGATATATAAGATCTGAGTTAAATTTAATACGATTTATTATTTTAGTTTTATTATTTGTTTTTTCTATAATATTATTAATTATTAGTCCTAATATTATTAGAATTTTATTAGGATGGGATGGATTAGGGTTAGTTTCTTATTGTTTGGTGATTTATTATCAAAATTTAAAGTCTTATAATGCTGGTATACTAACTGCATTGAGAAATCGAATTGGAGATGTTTTTATTTTAATAGTAATTTCTTGAATAATAAATTATGGAAGATGAAATTATATTTTTTATTTAGAATTTATAAAAAATGATTGGGAAATAAATATAATTGGAAGATTAATTATTTTAGCTGCTATAACAAAGAGTGCTCAAATTCCTTTTAGATCTTGATTACCTGCTGCTATAGCAGCACCTACTCCTGTATCAGCTTTAGTACATTCTTCTACTTTAGTGACGGCAGGAGTATATTTATTAATTCGATTTAATTTATTATTATTAGATATATTTTTTTTAAAAATTTTATTATTATTATCGGGTTTAACAATATTTATAGCTGGAATTTCCGCTAATTATGAGTTTGATTTAAAAAAAATTATTGCTTTATCAACTTTAAGACAATTAGGTTTAATAATAAGAATTTTAAGAATAGGATTACCTGATTTAGCTTTTTTTCATTTATTAACTCATGCTATATTTAAAGCTTTATTATTTATATGTGCTGGGGTAATTATTCATATAATAAATGATGTACAAGATATTCGTTTTATAGGAGGAATTAGAATATATATTCCTTTAACTTCATTATGTATAAATATTTCTAATATAGCTTTATGTGGTATTCCTTTTTTAGCTGGATTTTATTCAAAAGATTTAATTTTAGAATTAGTAAGATTTAGAAATTTAAATTTAAGAATTTTTTTTTTATATTATCTTTCTACTGGTTTAACTATATTTTATACTTTTCGTTTAATTATGTATTTAATGGTAAATGATTATAATTTAATAAGAATTTATAATTTATACGATGAAGATTATACTATATTAAAAAGAATATTTGTTTTATTATTCATAAGAATTGTTAGAGGAAGATTTTTAAGATGAATAATTTTTTTTTATCCTTATATAATTTATCTACCTTTTAATTTAAAAATAATAGTAATTTATGTAAGATTAATTGGAGGTATTTTAGGGTATTTAGTGAGAAATATAAAAATTTATTCAGTTAATAAGTTTATTATGACTTATAATTTAAGAAATTTTTTATGTTTAATATGATTTATACCTAATTTATCAACTTATGGATTGAGATATTATTTTTTAAATTTTGGTCAAAACTTATTAAAAAATATTGATTTAGGGTGAAGAGAATTTTATAGAGGTTATGGAATAATAAAAATTTTAAAAAAATATTCTATATTTTATAGTATTTATCAAATAAATAATTTTAAAATTTATTTATTTAGATTTATTATTTGAATATTAATAATTTTATTTTTATTATTATTATTTATTAATTAAAATATTTAAATAGCTTATAATTAGAGTGTAATATTGAAGATATTAAGGAGATATAATTATCTTTAAATAAATATATATATATTATATATATATATATTTATAAAAAAAAGAATTTTTATTTTTACAATGAAAATGTAAAGTTTTAGTTAAACTATATAAATAGAAATATTAATGGAATTAAACCACTAAAAATTAAGTTAGCAGCTTAATTTTAAACTCATATATTTCTTATTTTTTTTAATTGGAATCATAAATTCAATTTTATCATTAACAGTGATATACCTCTTTTTGGTTTCAATTAATAAATAAGGAGTAAATAATACTCTTTCTTTTAAGTCGAAATTAAATGCATAGTTGCTTCTTATTTAAGATAAATTAAAATAATTAATATTTTTTGAATGCAAATCAAATGTTTTATTTAAACTATAATCCTTATTAATTAATTAGTTCAATTTAATATATTTTGATTTCATTCATGATATAAACCAATTAATAAAATAATAATAAAAAAAAAACTAATTTTTGTTCAAAAAATAAAATTTACTAATTTAAATAAAGGAATAATAGGGAAAATAAGAGCAATTTCTACATCAAAAATTAAAAAAATTACTGTAATTAAGAAAAAATGTAAAGAAAAAGGAATTCGAGCTGAAGATTTTGGATCAAAACCACACTCAAAAGGAGAGCATTTTTCTCGATCGGAAAAAGTTTTTTTTGATAAGATAATAGATAAAAATATTATAATATTTGAAATTAATATAATAATTAAGAAAATATTTATTATTAAAATAATTATTTATATTAAAATTATTAAACTTTTTGATTGGAAGTCAAATATACTAAATATATTATATAAATAATTAATTTCCTCATCAATAAATTGAAATGTAAAGGAATAATCAAACTACATCAACAAAATGTCAATATCAAGCTGCTGCTTCGAATCCAAAATGATGATTTCTAGAAAAATGATTATTTAAATGACGAATTAAACAAACAATAAGAAATAATGTACCAATAATTACATGAAGTCCATGAAAACCTGTTGCTATAAAAAATGTTGAACCATAAATTCTATCAGCAATGGTAAAAGGTGCTTCGAAATATTCATATGCTTGAAGAATAGTAAAATAAATTCCTAAAATAATAGTAATAAAAAGACCTTGAGTTATTTGAGAATTATTATTTTCTATAATTGCATGATGAGCTCATGTAACAGATACACCTGAACTAATTAAAATAATAGTATTTAATAAAGGAATTTGAAAAGGATTAAATGGAATAATTCCTGTTGGGGGTCAAATAGCTCCAATTTCAATATTTGGGGCAAGTCTTCTATGAAAAAAAGCTCAAAAAAAACTAATAAAAAAAAAAATTTCGGAAACAATAAATAAAATTATTCCTCATCGAAGTCCTTTAGTAACTAAAATAGTATGTTTACCTTGTAAAGTTCCTTCTCGACAAATATCTCGTCATCATTGATATATAGTTATAATAATAATTAAATAACCTAAAATTAATAAATTTATATTAAAATTATGAAATCATTTTACTATACCTGTAACTAAAACTAAAACTCCAATTGCTCCTGTTAAAGGTCATGGGCTATAATCTACTAAGTGAAATGGGTGGTTAAAATTTGTTTTCATTAATTTACTTCTCTAGAATATAATGTTCTTAAAATTGCAATTACATAAGATTGAATTACAGCAACTGCTGATTCTAAAATTAATAATAAAATTTGGATTATTACTAAAATTATAATGAAATAAGATCTTATTGAAGGACCAGTTCCTCTTAAAAGAGTTATTAATAAGTGTCCTGCAATTATATTTGCAGTTAATCGAACTGCTAAAGTTCCTGGTCGAATAATGTTTCTAATAGTTTCAATTAAAACTATAAAAGGTATAAGAATAGAAGGTGTTCCTTGAGGAATTATATGAATAAATATGTGTTGAGAATTATTAATTCATCCATAAATTATAAAACTTAATCATAATGGTAAAGAAATTGATAAAGATAAAGTTAAATGTCTTGTTCTAGTAAAAATATATGGAAATAATCCTAAAAAGTTATTAAATAAAATAAAAGAAAATATTGAAATAAAAATAAAAGTAGATCCTTGAAAATAATTATTTTTTAATAAAGTTTTAAATTCATTATGAAGTTTTAATAAAATAAAATTTCAAAAATAAAAATGTCGATTTGGAATTAATCAAAATGAATAAGGAATAAATAAAATTCCTAAAATTGTTCTAATTCAGTTTAAAGAAAGGTTAAATAGATTTGTAGATGGATCAAAAATTGAAAATAAGTTACTTATCATTTTCAATTGAAATTTTTAAGTTTAATAGAAAAATTATTATTTTTATTTAATTTTTTTTTATTAAAAATATAATAATTTATAATATTAAAAATTAAATAAACTAATAAAAAAAATAAAAAAGAAATTATTCAGTTAATAGGTATTATTTGTGGGATAAAAGAATATTACATTTGTAATAATTTAAATTTGACATATTTATGTTATAAAATTTAACTAATTCTTTATATATATATATATATATATATATATTAATTCATTAGAAGTAATTGCTAATTTACTATAAAATGGTTTAAGAGACCAGTACTTGCTTTCAGTCATCTAATGAGGAATAATTATTAATTCAATTAATAAAATTTTTAATTGAAATTCTTTCAATTACAATAGGTATGAATCTATGATTTGCTCCACAAATTTCTGAACATTGACCGTAAAAAATTCCTGGTCGATTAATAAAAAAATTGGTTTGATTTAAACGCCCAGGATTAGCATCAACTTTTACTCCTAATGATGGAACTGTTCAAGAATGAATAACATCTGTAGCAGTTACTATAATTCGAATTTGGTTATTTATAGGTAAAATAATTCGATTATCAACATCTAATAAACGAAAATTATTAGGAGTTATTTCATTAGATGGAATTATATAAGAATCAAACTCAATATTATGAAAATCTGAGTATTCATAACTTCAGTATCATTGATGTCCAATAGATTTTAAGGTAATTAAAGGATTATTTAATTCATCTAATAAATATAATAAACGTAAAGAAGGTAATGCAATAAAAATTAAAGTAATTGCTGGTAAAATAGTTCAAATTAATTCAATTATTTGACCTTCTAATAAAAATCGATTAATATATTTATTAAATAAAAGTCTTGTTATTAAATATCCAACTAAAATTGTAATTATAATAAGAATAATTAAAGTATGATCGTGAAAAAAAATAATTTGTTCTATTAAAGGTGATGCTCTATTTTGAAGATTTAAATTTGATCATGTTGCGATTTCTAAAAAAAGGATAGTCCTTTATAAATGGGGTTTAAATCCATTACATATAATCTGCCATATTAGAAAAAATTTCTTAAAATAGGTAATTCATTATATGAATGTTCAGCTGGGGGTAAATTTTGATATCATTCAATTGAGGAAGATAAATTTAAAGTAAATAAAGCAATTCGTTGATTAATTATAGATTCTCAAATAATAATTAATATAAATATAGTAGCTAATAGTGAAATATATGATCCTAAAGATGAAATAATATTTCAAGAAATATAAGAATCAGGATAATCAGAATATCGTCGTGGTATACCTGCTAAACCTAAGAAATGTTGAGGGAAAAAAGTTAAATTTACTCCAATAAATATAATGAAAAATTGAATTTTTAATAAATAAGGATTTAAAGATAATCCTGTGAATAAAGGATATCAATGAATAAATCCTCCTAAAATAGCAAATACTGCTCCCATTGATAGAACATAATGAAAATGAGCTACTACATAATAAGTATCATGAAGAGTAATGTCAATAGATGAATTTGATAAAATTACTCCTGTTAATCCTCCTACTGTAAATAAAAATACAAAACCTAAACTTCATAAAATTGAGGGAGAATAATTAATTTGAGTTCCATGGAATGTAGCTAATCAACTAAAAATTTTAATTCCTGTTGGTACAGCAATAATTATAGTTGCTGAAGTAAAATAAGCACGAGTATCAATATCTATACCTACTGTAAATATATGATGAGCTCAAACAATAAATCCTAATAATCCAATAGCTAATATAGCATAAATTATCCCTAAACAACCAAATGTTTCTTTTTTACCTCTTTCTTGAGAAATAATATGAGAAATTATCCCGAATCCTGGTAAAATTAAAATATAAACTTCTGGATGTCCAAAAAATCAAAATAAATGTTGATATAAAATTGGATCTCCCCCTCCTGCAGGATCAAAAAAAGAAGTATTTAAATTTCGATCCGTTAAAAGTATAGTAATAGCTCCAGCTAAAACAGGTAATGATAATAATAGTAAAAATGCAGTAATTCCTACAGCTCAAATAAATAAAGGTATTTGATCAAATGATAATCTATTTAATCGTATATTAATAATTGTAGTAATAAAATTAATAGCTCCTAAAATAGAAGAAATACCAGCTAAATGTAATGAAAAAATTGCTAAATCAACAGATCTACCTCCATGAGCGATATTAGAAGAAAGAGGAGGATAAACAGTTCATCCTGTACCTGCTCCATTTTCTACAATTCTTCTTGAAATAAGTAAAGTTAAAGAGGGGGGAAGAAGTCAAAAACTTATATTATTTATTCGAGGAAAAGCTATATCTGGGGCTCCTAATATTAAAGGTACTAATCAATTTCCAAATCCTCCAATTATAATAGGTATTACCATAAAAAAAATTATAATAAATGCATGAGCTGTAACAATAGTATTATAAATTTGGTCATCTCCAATTAAAGATCCAGGATTTCCTAATTCTGCTCGAATTAATAATCTTAGGGAAGTTCCTACTATTCCAGCTCAAATACCAAAAATAAAATATAATGTTCCAATATCTTTATGATTTGTTGAATAAAGTCATTTTCGCATAAGTAAATAAAATGGCTGAGATTAAGCGATAAATTGTAAATTTATTAACGAGAAAAATTCTCTTTTATTAAGCTTTATATTCAAAAATGATATAAAATTGCAAATTTTAAGGAGTAGAAATTTCTATTAAGGCTTAAAGAATATTTCTTTATAAATAATTTTGAAGATTATTAGTTTATTTAACTTAAAACCTTAATAAAAAAAAAAAGTTCTTAAAATTATTCCTGTTAAAGAAATAAAAGAAAAAAAATTAATAATTAAAAAATAATTATTTTTAATATAAATTTTAAATCATTTTATTTTTAAATAATTAAATATAAATGCAGAATAACTAATACGAATATAAAAAAATAATATAATTAATCTTATTGAAATAAAAATAAAAGTTATTAAATAAAAATTATTATTAATTAAAAAATTAATGATAATTCATTTAGGAAAAAATCCAATAAATGGAGGTAATCCTCCTAAGGAAAGAAAATTAATTAATAAATTAATTTTAATAAAAAAATTTATATTATTAATAAATAATTGATTAATAAAAAATATATTTAATATATAAAATAAGAAACATATAATTCTGATTATGAAAGAATATATAAAAATATAGAAAAATCATAAAGTTTCTCTAATTATAATAGAAGAAATTATTCAACCTAAATTATTAATTGAAGAAAAAGCTATTAATTTACGTAAAGAAGTTTGATTTAGTCCTCCAATAGCTCCAATAATAATATTTATTAAAATAATAATAATAATAAAATTTTTATTTAAATAATAAGATAAAATAATTAGGGGGGTAATTTTTTGTCAAGTTATTAAAATAAATCTATTAAATCAAGATAATCCTTCAATAATATTGGGGAATCAAAAATGAAAGGGGGCTCTTCCTATTTTTATAAGTATTGAAGAATTTATTATAATAGAAATGAAATTATTTATTTCAAAATTTTTTATAAAAATTATTTTAATAAGAATAATAAATAAAAAATTAATTGATGCGATAGATTGAGTAAGAAAATATTTTAATGATGCTTCTCTCGCTAATAAATTATTAGAATTAGAAATTAAAGGAATAAATCTTAAAAGATTAATTTCTAATCCAATTCAACATCCAAATCATGAATTAGAAGAAATAGAAATTAAAGTTCTAAAAAATAAAATAAAAAGAAAAAACATTTTGTTAGAATTAAATATAAAATAAATATAAAATAAGAAATAAATTTCTTTTAAGAATTTTAAGTTCAATAGTTAATATATTTTAGTGTAAGATGCACAATAGTTTTTGATACTATTAGATATAGTTTAATTCTATAAAATATAATAAAGGTAAAAATTTTACTTAATTTATCCTATCAGAATAATCCTTTAATCAGGCACTTTATTTTTAAAAAAAAGGATAATCCTTTATAGTCGGGGTATGAACCCAAAAGCTTAATTTAGCTTATTTTTAA